CCGAATTCGTACCTTGTAAACTTTGATTTGTTCTAGTATGTGAATAAATCGCGAATATGGTCCAAGTAATAAATGCCCAAGTTTCCTTCGGGTCCCAACTCCAATAAGATCCCCATGCTTCATTAGCCCATACTGCTCCACAAAGAATGCCTATGGTTAAAAAGGTAAACCCTAAACTAATCATACGATAACTCCAATAATCCAAACGCTGAGTCAATTGATATTTGTAATAATTTCGAAATGAAAGAAAAGAAGTGTTTTTAAAAACACTTCTTCTTTTTTCATTCAAGTATTTAATCTCACCAAAGAAAAATGATCTAATTAAGAAATTATTGCTTTTACAAAAAAAATTGATGTTGTTTCGAAATGTAACGACTAGAAGAGCGATTGATAATAACGATCCGCATAAAAGAGCTGCATAGCTCAATAACATCATACTTACGTGCATCATTAACCACTGAGATTGTAGAGCAGGTACTAATATTGCGGATTGATGCATTTCAGTTGAAAGACCCGACGTAGCGAAGCCTTGAGTAAAAATAGTACTTGGGGTAGTTATTGTGCTTAAATCATTTTTATGGTTCAATTTCTTGGAAATTATATGAATAATAAAGAAACTACATGAAAGGAAGATTAATGACTCGTATAAATTACTTAACGGAAAATGTCCTGAAGAAATCCAACGAGAAACCAATAATCCTGTTATAGAGAAAAAGGTGGCTATCATCCCTTTTTCCGATGAATCACGTAATCCTACGATTTCGTAGACTAATAAGTTCATGAAATGGATCGTAATCACAATTGAAATGATCGAAAAAGAGATATGAGTTAATATATGTTCTAAAGTCACAAATATCATAAAAAAAGTGTCCCATTACAGAATTTAAATCGGAAATTGAATACATTATAGGACACATTGTGTCTCTTTTATAGGATGCCGCCACTCGGACTCGAACCGAGATGCTCTAGCACTGCTTCCTAAGAGCAGCGTGTCTACCGATTTCACCATGGCGGCTTACTTGAAATAATAATATTCATTTCATGTTGAATCGTCAAGAATCAAGGATTCAATATAGTTTAGGAAACATTAGAATCGATGAAAAAAGACTCGTTTAAATTCATATTTGAATCTTCAATAAAATAATCCTTAGTTAGTATCGTCCTAGGTTCGGTTTTAACAATCAACTTTCACGTACTATAAACTAAGTTCCCCCGATACAGTTGAAATTTCGATAGTTTTGCTCTCATGTAGAGGTATAGAATTAAGAATTGTCCCTTTCTTTCTATTTTTTTGATGATTTGTTTTTCATTTATCCGATGAAATCGGATAAATGAAAAAGATTGATTTTTTTTTTCAACGAAAAAAAATCAAATAACTAAGATCTCATATGTATTACAATTTCATCACTAAATCCATTTGGAATTTTTCTAACGATTCCGATACTTTAGTATCATTAAGTATTAATACTCTTCATTGTGTATATGTATATAATATATACAAAGGTAACATTTACCAAACCAATTAAGTTTTAGGTTAGGCATATAACAAAATAAAAGAGTTTAAATTTCTATGGCAATTGTACTATTCACAATAGAAAATCTTAATCCTATTTTTCTATTGTGAAAAGTTAATGGATAGGGAAAAAATACTATTCTTAATAAGAACCCAATATACAGAAAACTCTTATTCTACATACCACAGCAGCTAGTTCTAACTAATATTGAGTAGTTCAATACATTAATTAATGTGAATCGTTCATCTTAAAAAATTTTCAGTTCTTCGGGCTATGTCAATTCCAATTATCCCAAGACTTTATTATTTGTTTGTCGCACAAAAAAACTTTTTGAATGTCCGGTAGAAACCGATTTCGCTAAAGAAAAAGCTTTTACTGCAGTTAAATATCCTTTTTTCTTCCAAATATTCCTACGAATATGTTTTTTTGACATAGAAATACATTTTTTTGGAACTGCCATTCAAAAAAGGGTTACTCATTTTTATTTATCGTTGTATGTGAAAGACATGTATTGTTCGGAATAGATCGTTTTTTTTTTTAATCATTATCTATACTTTATTCTGTGAATAATAGTTTTTTTTAACTTTCAACATTTAACATAAAAAAACAAATAACATAAAATAACAAATAATATATATATATATATATACTATTATATATATATTTATTTTTTTTTATATATATATTTATTTTTTGTTCTTTTCGAAAGAGATAAGAATTGGTGAATCGGAAACAATTATTAATTATAAAAAAAATCTCAATTTGTTTGTTTTCTTATGGAACATACATATCAATATGCATGGATAATACCTTTTCTTCCACTTACAGTTACTATGTCAATAGGATTTGGACTTATACTTATTCCGACAGCAACAAAAAATATTCGTCGTATATGGGTTTTTCCTAGTATTTTTCTGTTAAGTATAGCTATGGTATTTTCGGCCAATCTGTCTATTCAACAAATAAATGGAAGTTTTATTTATCAATATCTATGGTCTTGGACCATAGATATTGATTTTTCCTTAGAGTTTGGATATTTGATCGATCCACTTACTTCTATTATGTCAATACTAATTACTACTGTTGGAGTCATGATTCTTATTTATAGTGACAATTATATGTCTCACGACCAAGGATATTTGAGATTTTTTGCTTATATGAGTTTTTCCAATACTTCCATGTTGGGATTAGTTACTAGTTCTAATTTGATACAAATTCATATTTTTTGGGAACTAGTGGGAATGTGTTCATATTTATTAATAGGGTTTTGGTTCACACGACCGATTGCCGCAAGTGCTTGTCAAAAAGCTTTTGTAACTAATCGTGTAGGAGATTTTGGTTTATTATTAGGAATCTTAGGTCTTTATTGGATAACAGGTAGTTTGGAATTTCGGGATTTGTTCGAAATAGCTAATAACTTGATCCATAATAATGGGGTCAGTTCCTTATTTGCTACTTTGTGTGCCTTTTTATTATTTGTCGGTGCAGTTGCTAAATCTGCACAATTCCCCCTCCACGTATGGTTACCTGATGCCATGGAAGGACCTACTCCCATCTCGGCCCTTATACACGCTGCTACTATGGTAGCAGCAGGAATTTTTCTTGTAGCTCGCCTTATTCCTCTTTTCATAGACATACCTTATATAATGAATTTCATTTCTTTAATAGGTATAATAACAGTACTATTAGGAGCTACTTTTTCTCTTGCTCAAAGAGACATTAAAAGAAGTTTAGCCTATTCTACAATGTCTCAATTAGGTTATATTATGTTAGCTCTAGGTATAGGTTCTTATCGAGCGGCTTTATTCCATTTGATCACTCATGCCTATTCTAAAGCTTTATTGTTTTTGGGATCTGGATCTATTATTCATTCAATGGAACCTATTGTTGGATATTCACCAGAAAAAAGTCAGAATATGGTTCTTATGGGTGGTTTAACAAGATATGTTCCAATTACAAGAACTACTTTTTTATTAGGTACACTTTCTCTTTGTGGTATTCCACCTCTTGCTTGTTTTTGGTCCAAAGATGAAATTCTTAATGATACTTGGTTATATTCACCAATTTTTGCAATAATACCTTGTTTCACAATAGGATTAACCGCATTTTATATGTTTCGGGTATATTTACTTACCTTTGATGGGTATTTGCGTGTTTATTTTCAAAATCACAGTAGCACTAAAAATAATTTGTTCTATTCAATATCTCTATGGGGAAAAGAAGCACCAAAAACAGTCAATAAAAATTTACTTTTATCAACAATGAATAAAGGGGTTTACTTTTTTTCAAAAGATACATATAAAATCATTGATAATGATAAGATACGATACTTTAGTACTTACTTTGGAAATAAATATACTTCCATGTATCCTCATGAATCAGACAATACTATGCTATTTCCTCTGCTTGTATTGGTACTATTTACTTTGTTCGTTGGATCAATAGGAATTTCTTTTGATCAAGGGGTAATGGATTTTGATATATTATCGAAATGGTTAACCCCATCCCAAAATCTTTTCCATCCAAATTCGAATTATTCTGTGAATTGGTATGAATTTTTTACAAATTCCATTTTTTCAGTAAGTATAGCCATTTTCGGATTATTCATAGCATATATTTTATATGGGTCTGTTTATTCATTTTTCCAGAATTTGGACTTAATCAATTCATTTGTAAAAGGGAGCCCTAAGAGAATTATCTTGGACCAAATAAAAAGTGTTATATACAATTGGTCATATAATCGTGGTTACATAGATATTTTTTATACTAGGGTTTTAGCCATGGGTATAAGAGGATTAACCGAGCTAACTCGGTTTTTTGATAGACATATAATTGATGGAATTACAAATGGAGTTGGCCTTACAAGTTCCCTTATAGGTGAAGGTATCAGATATATGGGGGGGGGACGAATCTCGTCTTATTTATTTTTATATTTTTTTTATGTATCAATATTTTTATTATTTTTTTTGTTCATTGGTATAAACCCAATAATTATACAGGTCTCCATGGGATAATTTTTTTGTCGTGTACAAAGACATTTTTCGTTCTATCATTTCCGAAAAAGTCGATAAACTAGGTGGATATGTAAAAGATATTTTTTTTTTCCCATTACTTGGACATGTATAAAAAAAATATTGTGACATTTCATTTCGTACAGCATTTTCAAACCGATCATTTTTTATATATCGCAATGGACAATTCCATCGTTTATAATCGAAAAGAAAAGTCACAAGAGGTTTTTCAAACCAGAAATAAGTCTTTTCATTTTTCTCTTCTTTAAGTCTTCCCAATTCCCAATTATCTTGATACCTATCAAGATAAGAATCTTCGTAAACTGGGCTATCTTTATAGCATGTCTCTTTAAAGTGAAAGTGGAATTCCCCCTTTGTTTTTTCCTTTCCATTCACTCGGATCTCTTCCGTTTCATCTATTTTTTCCGGATCTTCCTGTTCTTCCGAACAAAGGGAAGGGTCTTCTTCGGCGGAT